ATGAGATGATTACCTTTGTATAATTCGTGGTTGTTTTTTATGGCTCTTTTAAGGTTTTTTCTTTGAAAGATTGTAGGTGTTTTCTCTCTTTTTTGTTTAGTGGGACTTTCTGTTTTTATGTTGATTAGTGAGGTAATGCCTTATAAGGTTCATTATGAGCTTGGATTTTGGCTTTTTATTCTTAGGGAGGTTGCCATTTTTGGTACTTTGTTTGTAATGTGTCTTTGGAGGATGGATGGAGCGACGGAGTCGATTTCTAGGGCAACGGAGCTTCCACTTTTAGGATCATTTTTATTGATTGGTTCTTCAATTACGGCGACTACATATCATCATTGTCGGGGTTTGAATATTAGTTGGGTGTTTTTGGCGGTTACTATTGTTCTTGGGTTGAGTTTTATCCTATTGCAGGCTGTTGAGTTTTATGAATGTGAGTGTGATGTTTTAAAAGATGTGTATTATTCTAGTGTTTTTTCTACGGTGGGCTTGCATTTTAGTCATGTTTTTGTAGGGGTGTTGGGTTTATCTGTTTTAATGTTGTTGGGGGCTAATACGGTTAAGCAGTGTTATGCTAAAGTTGCTGTGTGGTATTGGCATTTTGTTGATTATGTGTGGTTGTTTGTTTTTTTCTTGTTATATTTTTTGTAGATTTCCTCCCTAGGTTAATTTTTTTAAACCATTGGTTTGTGGGGCCGGGGATCTAATATTTTAGGGGCGGAAATGTTATCTGTGTTGCGTTCTAAAGTTGTGGATTTACCTACAAATTTGTCTTTGAGATATCTTTGATGTGGAGGGTTTATGATCAGAAGGTTTTTAGTTCTTCAGTTAGGTTCTGGTGTGGTGTTGTCGTTGCTTTATGTGGCTGATGCTGGGTTGAGGTTTGGTTGTGTTTTAGATTTTACTGGGGAGAGTGTTTTTGTTTGGCTAATTCGTTATCTTCATATTTGAGGGGTTACTTTTATTTTTATCTTGTTTTTTATGCATATGGGTCGGGCCTTGTATTATTCTAGTTATAGGAAGGTGGCGGTTTGAAATGTTGGGTTCATTTTATATCTTTTGATGATGATTGAGGCATTTTTAGGGTATATATTGCCTTGACATCAGATGTCTTACTGGGCTGCGACGGTTTTAACGTCAATTCTTAATAGGGTTCCTTTAATTGGGCCCAGCTTGTACACTTTTATAGTTGGTGGATTTGGTGTAACAAATGCTACGTTGGTTCGGGTGTTTTCTGCGCATGTTTGTTTGGCTTTTATCATTGTGGGTTTTAGCATTATACATCTTTTTTACCTGCATAAGGGTGGTTCTAATAATCCATTGTTTGTGAGAGGGGGGTATAGTGATGTGGTTTTATTTCATAGATTTTTTACTAATAAGGACGGTTTAATGTTAATGATTCTTTTGAGATTACTTGGGGGATTTATGTTAATTTGTCCGGATTTGGTATTAGATGTTGAGAGATATTTGCAGGCGGATCCTTTGGTAACGCCCGTTTCAATAAAGCCGGAGTGATATTTTTTGGCTTTTTATGCTATGCTTCGTTCTATTGAGTCTAAGGTTGGGGGTTTAATTTTGGTGTTGGTTTTTTTATTTATTCTTTGGTTGCCGAGGTTTAATAATTCTTGTTGTTATTTTTTGGGTCGTCAGTACATTTTTTGAGGTGCTTCGTCGATGTTTTTTCTTCTTAGGTATTTAGGAGCTTGTCATCCTGAGGATCCATATATTTTGATTAGTAAGCTTTGTAGGTTGTTTATTGTTCTTTTTCTGTTTTTGTTTAAGGGATTGTGAACAGTGCCTTATTCTTTTGGTGTTCCTTTTAGGGGAGTAAAGGCCTTTTAGTTAGTATGGGGGTGAGTGTTTTGTTTTTAGGTGGTGTAGTTGTGTTGTGTGGCCTTGTTTTATCATTGTCTCGTTTTTTAAATTGTTTAATTATCGTTGAAAAATTTAACGTGTTGTTGCTTTTTTCTTCGATATTGCAGCAATGACAGGAGAGACATATTTTGTTTATTGCCTTAATGGTAATTTTTACTGTTGAGGTTGTTTTGGGCTTAGTGGTGCTTACTCGATTATGAGACTTGGGAAGTTTGATTGGATTAGTTGGTTGATAGGTATTGGGATTGTTTTTTTTTTACATGTTGTTGTGGGTGGTGTTTGTCTTCCTCTTTTAGGGGGTTTGAGTGGACAGGTTTTTTGTTTTGATATCTTGAGCTTTTATCTGGGAGGCCTGTCCTTAATATTAGCGGTGTCTTTGGTTTTCTGACAGAGGTATTTTAGGGGGGTTTCTCGTTTTATGATTTTTTTGAGGTTAGTCTCTTCTTTGTTTAGGTATTGTTGTGTCCATTCTTTAGGATTTTGGGTTTTTTACGAGGGTGCAATATTGCCTCTTTTGTTTTTATTAATTCGGGAGTCTCCTTATTCAGAGCGTTATGTGGCGGCGTGATATTTGCTGGGGTATGTAATTTTGACAAGGCTTCCAATGTTGTTGTGTTTATTCTATTTTTCTGTTGAGGCAGGTAGATTTAATGTACGTTATTGGGAGGAGGCTTCCGTAGGGGGCTTTAGGGTTATTTTATTGCTATCTGTGTTGTTTATAACTAAGATTCCTTTGCCTCCATTTCATGTTTGGTTGCCGATTGTTCATGCTGAGGCTAGAAGGCCGGTTTCTGTTTGTTTGAGAGGTTATATAATGAAGTTGGGGTTACTAGGTGTTTATCGTTTCTGTTTTTGATTACTTCCGAGGTATATCTTTTCTGTGCCTTATGTAGGTATTGGGGTTTTGATGACGTTGCTATTTTTCTTTAGTGCAGCTCGAGAATTGGATGGGAAGCGTTGATTGGCGTTTATGAGATTAGCCCATATTTTGATTCCTGCAGTGTGTCTTTGTGTTAGTGGCTTTGATAATTTAGGTATTTCCTTTTTGTATTGTTTAGGGCATGGTGCTTCAGCTGGTGTTATGTTTCTTTTTTTGTGGCTTGCCTACGAGGTATCTGGTAGTCGTAATTGAGCTGTTTTGAAGTTTGGTCTTTCTAATAGTTTGTTGATGCGCTTCTTAGTTGGAGCATGTCTTTGCACTGTCGCTTCTTTACCTCCGACGGTACAGTTTTTTTGTGAGGTTCATACTTTGTGGGAGGCTGGGCCACTTGCTTTTAAATTTGTTTTTGGTCTTTTTTGCTATCTCTTTTGTGGTGGTCTGGTACCGGTTTTTACGTTGGGTGGGTTGTTAACTCGTCATTATAGTATTGGGTTTAGTGTAAGGCCTATTTTTATGGGATTGTTTTCTGTGTTGTTCTTATTATTTTGAAGGTTTACTTTATTTTTAGTTGGGTAGCTTTATTTATGTGCAGCTCAGTGTTTGTTGCATTTTATGTTTTGGTCATAGAGGGGTTTGTTACTAGCTGCAGTTTAGACTCTCTTCTAGCTTATTTGAAAGCATTAGTTTGAAGAGCTGGGGAAATAATTATTTATGGGAGAGGGGGGAGGTAAGTTAAGTTAATAAACTGTATGGCTCATGCCTATGTAATACATTTTGTCCTCCCCTATGTATGTGACTCGTTTAGGAAGCATTGGGAAGTTTTTAGTGGGCTTAATATCTGGTGGACAAGGCGATTTTATTTATCGTGTTGTGTTGTGTGGTTTGCTTTTTTGTTTTTTAAGTCTTCGGTTTCCTTATCTCTTTGGTTTAAGAGGATTTGGCTTGTTTTTGTTTTTTGTGATTTCTCCCTTATTCTTATCTTTGTTCTTCTCTCGATTTAGAAATGGGGGAGGTCTCCTTTTTTTTTCTTGTTTCGTACCTGAGGGGACTCCTCTTTGAATAGCCCCCTTCGTTTGTATGGCGGAGACTTTAAGTTATTTGGTTCGTCCTGTAGTTTTAATGATTCGTCCCTTTGTTAATTTGTCAATGGGCGCCATGGGAGGATTTGTTTTGGGTTTGCTTAGGTTTCGTTTTGAGTGGGTGGTTTTTTTTTCGTTTTTCCTCTTTTTTTATGAGGTCTTTGTTGCGGTTGTGCATTGATTTATAGTTTGTAACATTTTGTCTTTTTCTGAGAGTCATTAGTTATGTGGGGATATTTGTTAGGAATTGTTAGTTTGTTAGGGGTTTTTATTTTTTCGTTTTGTTTATTTTTAAGGGATGGTTTGGCAATGTTTTGATTGTTTTTAGAGCTAGGTGCTTTGTCTTTAATTCCTTCATTTTTTTTGCGTTTAGGGGATGGTGTTTTGGAAGCTTTGTTTAATTATTTAATCGTTTCTAGGGTTTCCTCTTCCTTAATGATATGTGGGTTTTTGTATGAGAGTTTGCTTTTTCTCTGTTTTTTAGGTTTGTTGGTAAAGTTTGGTGTGTTTCCGTTTCAAGGTTGGATTTATAAGGTTTTATTGAGATCTGGGTGGGTTGTCGTGTGGGGATTTTCTGTTTTTTTGAAGCTTCCTTTTTTATTTATGTGCTTTTTTTTGTGTAGTGGTGGGAGATTCTTTTTGAGGGTATCTTGCCTTTTTTCTTTTCTTTTTTTAGGAGGGTTGTTTTGGTGTTATAGTTATAGTTGATGTCATTGTTGATGCCATATGATGCTTTCTTCTAGTGCTGTGTTAGTGGCTATGTCTGTTAGGGGTTCTGCAGAGGCCCTTTTTTGTCTTTTTGTTATTTATGGTGTTTGAAGGAGTATGGTGATTTTATTTTTCTCCCATATTGAGAAGATGGGCTTGGTGGAGGTTGGGTCATATTTTTTGTTTTTGATTTTGTTGGTCTCTTTACCGATTTCTGTTTCTATTTTTTATAAGTTATGGATGGCGGTTAGGATTTATTTTTGTTATTTTCCGGTTTTTGTTGCTTGGTGCTTGTATAGAATATCAGAGCAGTTGTTTTTGGTCAGGTATCTTGTTAAGGATAGTGTGTCATGTGACACATATGGCGGAGTCTTTTTAAGCTAGTTTAGTTGACGAGATAGTTTAATGAAAATGTCTATTTTACACGTAGAGGTTGGTTATGGTGCCTATCGTCAGGGATGACATAGTTTAAGTTAGGAGATGGCTGCTCTGCAAGTAGCCGGTGAGGGTTCCTCTGTTGTTGGGGGGGACAGCCTTAGTTTAATTGAAGGATGATAGTTTGTCGTGCTATTGGTGGGTTTGATTCTCAGGCTGTGATGGTTTCTTTGTTGACGGGGGTTTATTTATTTTTAAGGAGGCTTATTTCTTTTGGTTTAATTATGCTGTTTGTGGCCTTTTTTATTTTGGGAGAGCGTAAGGTGTTAGGGTATATTCAGTTTCGTAAGGGTCCTAATAAGGTAGGTTTGGTGGGATTACTACAGAGGTTTGCAGATCTTTTGAAGTTGGTTATAAAGTTTAAGGTTTCTTCCTTTCAGGGTCGTAGTTGGCTTTCTTGATGAGGGGTGGGTGTCTTGGTTCTTTTGGGTTGTCTTTATTGTGTCTTTTTCTCTTTTAGTTATTCTGGTTTGAGGAGGAGAAATAGAGCTCTTTGGTTGTTGGTCATTACTAGTGTTACAGGGTATAGTCTTTTAAGGATAGGTTGGGGTTCTTATAAAAAGTATGCTTTATTGAGATGTTTGCGATCTGCGTTTGGTTCTGTGACTTTTGAAGCCTGTTTTATGTGTATTGTTTTATTGCTGGCTATAGTTAGGGGGATTTATTCATTAGGTCCTTGTTTGGAGCGTTCTTTTTTTATTTCTTTATCTTTGCCCTGTTGTTATATTCTTTGATTGGTGGGTAGTTTGTGTGAGTGTAATCGGACTCCTTTGGACTATGCTGAGGCTGAAAGGGAGCTTGTTAGGGGGTTGAATACGGAGTATTGTAATGTGCCGTTTACTTGCCTTTTTGCTTGTGAGTACTTAATAATGTTTATTTTCTCTTGGTTAGGGAGGGTAATATTTTGAGGAGGTGGAGCTGTATTATTTTTGACTGTTTTTCACGTTATTTTTTTTGTGTGGGCCCGGGCGACGTTGCCTCGAGTTCGTTATGATTATTTTGTTCGGTTTATGTGAAAGTGGGCTGTGTTGGTTTTAGTTTTTTCTTTTTTTTTGGTTTTGGTTTAGGGGTGAATTTGGGTCGTGTAGATTATTTTTAAATCCTAAGGCTGTTAACCTTAAGAAGAGTTTTATTCGGTTCCGCGGCCAACACGGTGGTCTAAAATTTTAGGATATGAGTTTTGGGGACTCGTGGTCCCGCTAGGGCTTGTTGATTTTTTGCCGGTTGGGCTGCGTTAGCAGGTTGCTGTGATATAGCGGTTGTGAGATTTTATCTTCGTCGGTAAGCAGGTATTCTAAAAGTAGCTTATTTTAAAGCTTTGGATTCTTACTCCTAGGATGTTGCTTAAACCTTTTAGGATGGGAGTTTTGTTATGTGGTGCTGGATTAGGAGGTTTGATTCTTTTGCTGGTTTGCCTATTCCATAGTTTTGTTTGAAATATTAGGGATAGTTTTGGGTTAGGTTTACGTTCTTGGGTAAGTTCTTTCGAATGTGGTTTTGTTTCTCAGCGTGTTGTTGAGGATTATTTTAGGCATACTTATTTTATTTTGGTGGTTTTTTTTGTTGTTTTTGATTTGGAGATTTCTTTGTTGTTGAAAATGCCGTTGCAGGGTGTTTTGTATAAGAATTTGGGATTTTATGTAGTTTTTCTTCTTTTGTTGGCGTTCGGATTTGGTGCAGAAATTTATAAGGGTTATGCGGAGTGAGGTTATTAGATTGATTGGGGGCTTGTTTGGGTTGTCGCTGCTAACGAGAATTGGGGTATTAATAATATCCGGCCCCCTTTTCTGGAATAAGCTAGGTTATTGTTTGACTATCTGTTTTCAAAACAGAGGGAGGCCTTGGGCCGTTTATTGATTATGACTTGATTATTTACTTTGGATCATAAGCGTATTGGTATGATTTACATGGTCTTGGGTGTGTGAGGTGGATTTATTGGACTTTCTTTAAGAATGTTAATTCGTTTGAATTATCTTGATCCGTATTATAATATTGTCTCGTCGGAGGTTTACAATTATGTGATAACTAATCATGGGGTTGCTATGATTTTCTTTTTTTTGATGCCTGTGTTGATAGGAGGATTCGGTAATTATCTTCTTCCTCTTTTATTGGGTATACCTGATTTGAATCTTCCTCGTTTGAAAGCTCTTAGGGCTTGATTAATGCTTCCTTCTGCTGTTTGTCTTAGTTTGAGCATGCTAGGAGGGGCAGGAGTAGGATGAACCTTCTATCCGCCTTTATCAGGTGGGGATTATTCTGGGTGAGGTACAGATTTTTTGATGTTTTCTCTTCATTTGGCGGGGTTATCTAGTCTTTTGGGTTCCTTAAATTTTATTTGTACTATTGTTAGGGCGTTATGCGAGCATACGGTGGGTCGTAGGTCTATAATTGTTTGGGCGTATCTTTTTACGTCTGTTTTGTTACTACTTTCTTTACCAGTATTAGCGGCTGCAATTACCATGCTTTTGTTTGATCGTAAATTTAGTTCTGCTTTTTTTGATCCCTTGGGTGGAGGTGATCCTGTTTTGTTCCAGCATTTGTTTTGGTTTTTTGGGCATCCTGAGGTTTATGTTTTAATTTTACCAGGATTTGGGATTGTGAGACATATTTGTATGACTCTAACTAATAAAGATTCGTTGTTTGGTTATTATGGATTGGTGTTTGCTATGGGGGCGATTGTGTGTTTGGGAAGTGTTGTCTGGGCCCACCATATGTTTATGGTTGGTTTGGATGTTAAGACTGCAGTATTTTTCAGATCTGTTACGGGGGTGATAGGTATTCCTACAGGGATTAAGGTTTTTTCTTGGTTATTTATGTTAGGGGGTACTCGTCTACGGTTTTGGGATCCTGTAATATGATGAATTCTTGGGTTTATCTTTTTGTTTACAATAGGGGGTGTAACTGGAATTATCTTGTCTTCTTCTATTTTGGACAGTTTATTGCATGACACTTGGTTTGTTGTTGCACATTTCCATTATGTTTTATCCCTGGGATCTTATAGCACTGTTGTAATATCCCTTCTGTGATGGTGGCCTATTGTGACCGGGTTTAGTTTAAATAAGTATTTGTTGCAAGGGCATTGGGTGGCATCAATGGTAGGGTTTAATTTTTGTTTTTTCCCCATGCATTATCTTGGGGCTTATGGTCTTCCACGTCGGGTGTGTAACTATGAGCCGGCCTTTCAGTGATTAAACAATATTTCTTCTGTTGGAGCTTTAATTTCTGTGGTTAGGGCTTTTTTTTTGGTTTTTATTCTTTGAGAGTCTCTTGTGGTTGGAAATCGTGTTGTTGGGGTTTGAGGTAGCAAATCTTTGGTTATGAATGCTTTGGTTACTCCTGTGCCTCATCATAGGGTTTACATTAGTGGGCCGTCTCGTTGGCTTTCTTTTTAGGAAGTGTAGTTTATGAGAGAATGCTGCTTTTGTAAAGCAGTGGTGTAATTTGATTAGCTTCTTTGATTTTGAGATCGTTTTAGTTTTTGTGTTTAGGGGGTGTCGTACCTTTTGCATCATGATTCTTTGACGGAAGTTGGTTATATTCAGTGTCTCGAAAGGCAACGATTTAGGTTTATCTTGTTTTAGAACTTAGGGATTGGCGGGTAGCTGAATCTTAAAGATAGACTTGGAGGCGATAGGTAATGCGTGTTGCTTTATAGCTAGTTTTTGAGTGCTTTTTCGTTTTAGCCTTGTTGCTTAAATGTGATGGGGCAGTTAAGAGAGTGTATGTCTATGGTTTTAAGGTGGGTTAAAGGTACCCAGCTTTAGTTTCGTGTTATAACGATTTTTTGTCATAGGTTTTCTTTAGTTTGGTACTCAAATAGTTTGGAATATTTTGTTTAAGTATGGAGGGATTAGTAGTTTTAATAGTTCCTTTTTTTCTCGAATTTCTTCAGTCTGTTTCTTAAAAACATTGCCATTGTTAGAATTTTGATGGTAGGGCCTGCTCGATGTTTTAATAAATGGCCGCAGTATTTTGACTGTGCTAAGGTAGCATAATTAGTTGCCTTATAATTGAAGGATTGTTTGAATGGTTTAACTAGAGGAGTATTTTAGATGGGGGCTATTATTGAAATTAGGTGGCTGGTGCAGATCCCAGCGTTTTTTAATTAGACGGAAAGACCCCGAGAGCTTAATAATAATTTGTTGTTTACTTGGGGCAAGAGCATATGCTTTATATGTTTTTGGATCCTTTTGGAAGGAGATTAGTTACCTCGGGGATAACTAGGTAAGAGGCAAGGAGAGGTCATATCGATTTGCCTGTTTGCTATCTCGATGTTGACTTAGGGTGAGTATGAGGGTGCAGTAGTTTTCATACATGGTCTGTTCGACCGTAGTTCCCTTCATGAGTTGAGTTAAGACCGGCGTGAGCCAGGTCGGTTCTTATCTTTTATTGTTGCGGTTTCGTACGAAAGGAGCATCCGTGATTTAGGTTGGGCGAGTTATGTGTTTAACATAGTTTACTCTGCAAAGGTGAATTTGATTTTTTGGTCCTCGTCCTAGTTCAATTTAATTCTGGTTGTGGAAGGGGTCAAAGTAGTACTACATAGGCTTTGTTTCTTTCAGGAAGTTGATAGGTTTGTGGCGTTGCTTAGTGGTTGGATCTTGGTTTTTGAGGTAACTCTGATTGGGCTGCTTTGAGGGAGGTGGAAAATTCACAGTGCCAGCATCCGCGGTTATTCTGTTAATCTCCTCTTCTAGCTGGTTTAAATGATTTGCAGGAGATTTCGGACTTTTGGGTAGAATTGTTGTCTTGTTGAGAAACACTTGCATTTTTTTGGAGAACTCTCTAGGAAAAGGATTAGAGACCCTTGTACTGAGTGGAGTATTTTGTGGCCATGGTGTAAACTAAAAGGATTTGGCAGCCGATGATGTTCCTCCGGGGGAGTGTGTGGCGTAAGAGATAGTCCACTTAGGATCTTACCATCATTATTAGTTAGTGTATATCCGGTTTAAGATTCGTGATTTGTGTCATTGAGTGTTATTGATTTAATTGAATCCAGGTCAATGTGCTGCTTATGTGATGGTGCTTGTGCACTACTTTTTGAATATTCTTCAATGTAAATTGTGGGAGGTTTAGGACTCGGAAGTAGGCGGATTGAGGTTTGTTCTGTCGAATTTGGATTTAGTTGGGGTACATACCGCCCGTCACCCAGGGTGATAACTGTGGTAAGTCGTAACATGGTAATGTTGGGGGAACCGGACATTAGTTGGTAAATTCTTAGTTAGGAGTACCTATGTATGTGTATACACCATTATATTCTGAGATGGTAGGTTATGTTTCTTTTTTGTCAGCTTTTATACCTATTTGGGTTTTTTTAGTTTTGGGATGACAGCTATGTAGATCTTATGGAACTGCAGCACTTCGTAAAGAAAGAGATTTGTTGGAGTTTTTTTGGACGGTGGTTCCCAGAGTTTGTGTTGGATTTCTTTGTCTTTTAAAATTGGGTTGTTTGGGTAAAGATTTGGTTTTGAAGACGCGTGGTTTGATTAAGGTGATTGGTCGACAATGATATTGAAGTTATGACTTAAATGATGGCTGTGGGTTGTATGATTCTATGATGAGGGATTTTATTGATGGTGTTGATAAGCCATTGCGTGTTTATGTGGATACTCCTTATAATCTTTCGGTGACATCTAGGGACGTTATTCATTCTTTCGCTCTTCCTATTGTTAATTTGAAGGTGGATGCCATACCTGGGCGGTTAAACAAAGTCTTTTTTTGTATGAATCATGTTGGTGTTTTTGTCGGATATTGTAGGGAGTTATGTGGTGCTGGACATGCGTATATGCCTATAGTGATGGAGGTTATTGAGAAGGCCTTTGTTAAGGATTAGTGAGTATTGTATTTTTAAGGCTGTACTTTTCAAGGTTGATTAGTTTTTCTTTTATTAGGCATCCTGTAATTTATTGTGTTCTTCTTTTGGTTAGTTCTTTAAGAATTAGTGGGTACTTGTATTCTGTGTTGGGCTTGTCTTGGTATTTGGCGTTATTTTGCTTGGTTTATGTAGGGGGGATTTATGTTTTATTTATTTTTGTTTCTGTACATATCTCTAATCCGATGTCTATTGGTGGCGGAAGGGGCCTTGTATTTTTGATAGCTTTTGGAAGGTTTATGTTAATTTTCAGTGGGGGCCTAGGTCATAGGCTTGGAGGGTTTTGTGAGGAGAGGCACTATCTGTGCTCTTATTTTGAGGGGTTCTCGTATTGTTTGTTTTGTTTGGTCTTAATGATTGGTTTTGTCGGTGTTAGGGTTATTTCTGGAGAGAAGGACTCGTTTTTTCGTTAGATTACCGACTTAGTATAATAAGTGCGTGAGATTGTAAATCTTGAAGAGGGTTTTCCAGTCGGAGAGAATTCTTTTTTAAGAGTGCCAGACAAAATGGGTTTGATTTAGGATTAAATAATGGCTGCTTATGCCCTCTTGCGGGCAAGGATTTTCCGGAAGGAATTTGAAATTCTTTCTTTCATTTAGTTAATGATGCCTGCTATCAGAGTTTAAGGATGAACATGGGTGCCAGATAAAATGGGTTGGTTTTAAGCATCAAATATGAGGGTTTCTCCCCGTGTAGTTATGCGTGATCTGATATCCCGGTGTAGTGGGGATTACGTTTCGGCCGTAATTGGGGGTGGTATAACATTCTATCAGAGGTGTTGGCGTTAAGGGTGGTTTTGGTTCTTGGCAGGTTGGTTTTTTGAAGAATTGGGTTAGTTGGTTTGGGGGCTTCTTTAAAAGTTTGAAATTATGCTTGAAAGGATGGTGTGGAGTTGTTGATGTTAGACGAGGTCAGTTTAATTTGTAGCTTTATGCTTTTCTGTTGTGGAAGATTAGCACTTTTGTATTGTTATCATTATTTCGCTGATTCCGGAGAAGGTGTCTTATTGTTTCCGTTAATAGTTTGGTTTTTGGGGGTGATGGGCATTTTAATTTTTAGGAGGAGTCTTATTTTTTCTCTAGTTTTATGAGAATATTTGGGGTTGGTGAGGTTTCTACTAATTTTGTTTTATTCTAACAGGAGTAGAGTCCGGGCTTCCTTAATAACTTTATTCGCGTCTCGATTTGGAGATGTGTCTTTGTTTATGCTTATTCTTTGATGCGGTGTCTGGTGAGGGATAGTGTTGGCCTCCTTTTTTTCTTTTTTTTTTCTCCTTGTTGTTTTAAGTAAGAGAGCTGGTTATCCTTTTATTTCTTGGCTTTTGGAAGCTATGCGTGCTCCTACTCCTGTGAGTTCTCTTGTACATTCTTCTACTTTGGTTGCTGCAGGGGTTTGATTTCTTTTACGTTATCAGAGGCTTTTGGTTTCTTTTTTGAGGGGGTGATTGTGTTTGTTTTGTGTTTTGACTATTATTTTAAGGGGTATGTGTGCTTCTTTTTTTAAAGATTTGAAGAAGGTTGTTGCTTTATCGACTTGTAATAATATTTCTTGGTGTGTGGTTTTTTTTGTCTGTGGGGATTTGTTTCTTTGTTTGTTACAGCTTTTGACGCATGGTGTTTGTAAGTGTTACTTGTTTATGTCTGTTGGTGATTTAATGTCACAGTCTGGTGGAAGTCAGAGTTCTGTTGGAGTATATGGTTCTCGTTATGTTGGTGTGTTGGGTCCCATTTTGCAGAGTGTTTTGGTTTTTTCTTTGTCTGGTCTTCCGTTTATGGGTGTTTTTTTTAGGAAGCATGGTCTTTTTTCGGCTGTTTCCTATTGTTATGGGTTGGGATTTTTGTTGGTGTTTTGATTTGCATTTTTTTTGACATATGTTTATTCTGTGCGTTTGAGGCTACTTTTATTAAAGGTTTCTAGAGGTTTGTCGAGTGGTTATTTCAGTGCCTTTCTTCCTATAGCAGGTTTATGTTTGTTGGGTACGTTTTTAAATTGGTTTGGGTTGATTTTGTTTGATGAGAGTTTTAGACTGGGTATTTGGTGGGGTAGTATGATGTTGTTGGTTCAAGCTTTAGGGTGTTTGATGGGGTGGTTTTTGTTTTTGGGTGTGTTTAGATCTGGTGTTTGGGTTGTTTGAAATTCTTTATTATGGGGTAGGGATTGTTTGGTAGGGTTTATTTATGATGGGTTTTTGAAGTTAACAGAGGTAGCGGTTCTTTCTTTTTATCGGTGGGAGCTTTATAGTTTGGCACTTTTTAAGGCTGGTGGTGATAATTCATTTATAGGAGTTTTTACCTCTTTGAAATTATTGGTGTTGGGTAGCGTTTTTGTGATTTTTTTGTTTTCTCTCTTTTTTTGTTAAGTGGTGGTTTATGCTAGTAGTATATTTTGAGTGAAGTATTCTGTCTTTCCAAGTCAGAGGGCCATGTGTTTTGGCTAGCATAGTATTATGATTTCTAAGTCTGTTTGGGTTTAGAGGGAGTTTAAAAAATTATCCGATGTTCGTTGTTAAATAATTCGTAAGGGGGGGGTATTGTGAAAAAAAAATTTTTTGTAAATTTGTAGCTTAGTACAGGTATTCTTGAAGAGAGGATGGCCTGTGGTGTTCCCCTTAATTTAGCTTTTATGTTAAAAAAATTTTTACTTTTGATTTAAAAATTTTATGTGGCTTTTTTCTCGGTAGTTTTGTGGGACAAATTTTGGTTTTTTGTGGAACTGGAATTTGATTTACTAGTATGTATATCATACAGTGAGTTATGATGTGGATTGTTTGTCGGTTAGGTGTAGAAGGGTTGCACGTTAATTTTTCGTGTTAGAGGGAGTTTAAAAAATTATCCGATGTTCGTTGTTAAATAATTCGTAAGGGGGGGGTATTGTGAAAAAAAAATTTTTTGTAAATTTGTAGCTTAGTACAGGTATTCTTGAAGAGAGGATGGCCTGTGGTGTTCCCCTTAATTTAGCTTTTATGTTAAAAAAATTTTTACTTTTGATTTAAAAATTTTATGTGGCTTTTTTCTCGGTAGTTTTGTGGGACAAATTTTGGTTTTTTGTGGAACTGGAATTTGATTTACTAGTATGTATATCATACAGTGAGTTATGATGTGCTTTCCTTCCAATCTGAGGTTGTTGAGTAATAATATTAGAAGGGGATAAAAGGTAGATGTAAAGTAGATTGGTTGTTAGGATATGAAATCCTCTAGCCGAGCCCGGTGTTGTTTGTTGGGCGAGGGGAGAGAGAGGTTGTTGAGTAATAATATTAGAAGGGGATAAAAGGTAGATGTAAAGTAGATTGGTTGTTAGGATATGAAATCCTCTAGCCGAGCCCGGTGTTGTTTGTTGGGCGAGGGGAGAGAGAGGTTGTTGAGTAATAATATTAGAAGGGGATAAAAGGTAGATGTAAAGTAGATTGGTTGTTAGGATATGAAATCCTCTAGCCGAGCCCGGTGTTGTTTGTTGGGCGAGGGGAGAGAGAGGTTGTTGAGTAATAATATTAGAAGGGGATAAAAGGTAGATGTAAAGTAGATTGGTTGTTAGGATATGAAATCCTCTAGCCGAGCCCGGTGTTGTTTGTTGGGCGAGGGGAGAGAGAGGTTGTTGAGTAATAATATTAGAAGGGGATAAAAGGTAGATGTAAAGTAGATTGGTTGTTAGGATATGAAATCCTCTAGCCGAGCCCGGTGTTGTTTGTTGGGCGAGGGGAGAGAGAGGTTGTTGAGTAATAATATTAGAAGGGGATAAAAGGTAGATGTAAAGTAGATTGGTTGTTAGGATATGAAATCCTCTAGCCGAGCCCGGTGTTGTTTGTTGGGCGAGGGGAGAGAGAGGTTGTTGAGTAATAATATTAGAAGGGGATAATCATTTGGGGGGACTATAGGGGGGCAGACCTATCCATATCTTATCTTCTAAAATATTTTGGGGATTTATCTCGGCATTATTTATTGTGAGCGTTTTGTGAGCGTTTTTTTTGTGGGCTGAGAA